GGGTTATAGAAGAAGGAACCGAAAAGGAGGTATCAGCAACAACTGGTTTTATTACGGGACAGCTCATGATGTTCATATCGATCTATTATGCGCCTCTGCATCTAGCATTGGGCAGACCTCATACAATAACTGTCGTAGTTCTACCGTATCTTTTGTTTCATTTCTTCTGGAGCAATCACAAAAACTTTTTTGATTATAGATCTACTACCAGAAATTCAATGCGTAATCTCAGCATTCAATGTGTATTCCTGAATAATATAATTTTTCAATTATTCAACCATTTTATTTTACCAAGTTCAACGTTAGCCAGATTAGTCAACATTTATATGTTTCGATGCAACAACAAGATGTTATTTGTAACAAGTAGTTTTGTTGGTTGGTTAATTGGTCACATTTTATTCATGAAATGGGTTGGGTTGGTATTATTCTGGATACGGCAAAATCATTCTATTCGATCTAATAAGTACCTTGTGTCAGAATTGAGAAATTCTATGGCTCGAATCTTTAGTATTCTCTTATTTATCACCTGTGTCTACTATTTAGGCAGAATGCCGTCGCCTATTGTCACTAAGAAACTGAAAGAAACCTCAGAAACGGAAGAAAAGGAGGATCCGGACAAAATAGATGAAACGGAAGAGATCCGAGTGAATGGAAAGGAAAAAACAAAGGATGAATTCCACTTTCACTTTAAAGAGACATGCTATAAAGATAGCTCCGTTTACGAAGATTCTTATCTTGATACCTATCAAGATAATTGGGAATTGGGAAGACTTAAAGAAGAGAAAAATGAAAAGACTTATTTCAAATTTGAAAAACCTCTTGTAACTTTTCTTTTCGATTATAAACGATGGAATCGTCCATCTCGATATATAAAAAATGATCGATTTGAAAATGCTGTACGAAATGAAATGTCACAATATTTCTTTTATACATGTCCAAGTAATGGAAAACAAATAATCTCTTTTACATACCCACCTAGTTTATCCACTTTTTCAGAAATGATAGAACGAAAAATTTCTTTGTACACAAAAGAAACTCATGAAGACCTATATTCTTAATGAAATAAAAGAAATACAAAAATAAATAAAAATATTGATACATAAGATAAATACAAAAATAGATAAGATGATATTCGTCCACCTCCCATATATTTGATCCCTTCCCCTAAAAAGAAACTTGTAACACCAACCCCATTTGTAATTCCATCAATTATACGTCTATCAAAAAACTGAATAAATTTAGCCAATCTTCTTATACCCGTAGTTAAAATCCTAGTATAAAAAATATCTATGTAACCACGATTATATGACCAATTGTATAGCACATTTTTTATTTGGTCCAAAAAAATTCTCTTAGGTCCTCCTTTTACAAATGAGTTTATTAAGTCCAAATTCTGGAAAGATGAATAAACGGATCCATATAAAATAGATGCTATGAATAGTCCAAAAAGAGCTATACTTATTGATAAAATAGCATTTGTCAAAAATTCATACCAATCCACAGAAAAATTGTAATTTGGATGGAAAAAATTTGTGGATGGAGTTAACCATTTCGATAATATATCAAAAGATATTTCTCCTAGATCAAAATGAATTCCTATTGATCCAATGAACAAAGTAAATAGTACCAATACAAGCATAGGAAATAACATAGTATTGTCTGATTCGTGAGGATAGATGTAAGTGTATTTATTTCTAAAGTAAGTACTAAAAGATCGTATCCTATTTCTTACATTATCATCAATTTGATATGTCTCTTTTGAAAAAAAAGAAACCTTATTTTGCACTGTTGATAAAAGTAAATTTCTATTGACTGTTTTAGGTACTTCTTTTCCCCATAAAGATATTGAATACAACGAACTATTTTTAGTGTTACTGTAATTTTGAAAATGAAGGCGAAAATACCCATCAAAGGTAAGTAAATACATCCGAAACATATAAAATGCGGTTAATCCCGCTGTGAAATAGGCTATTATTGCAAAAATTGGTGAATACAACCAACTATCATTAAGAATTTCATCTTTGGACCAAAAACAAGCAAGAGGTGGAATACCACAAAGGGAAAGTGTACCTAATAAAAAAGTAGTTCTTGTAATTGGAACATATCTGGTTAAACCACCCATAAGAACCATATTCTGACTTTTATCTGGTGAATATCCAACAATGGGTTCCATTGAATGAATAATGGATCCGGATCCCAAAAACAATAAAGCTTTAGAATAGGCATGAGTGATCAAATGGAATAAAGCAGCTCGATAAGAGCCTATACCTGGAGCTAACATAATATAACCCAATTGAGACATTGTAGAATAAGCTAAACTTCTTTTAATGTCTCTTTGAGCAAGAGCCAGGGTGGCTCCTAATAGTACTGTTATTACGCCTACTAAAGAAATTAGATTCATTATGTAAGGTATAACTATGAAAAGAGGAAGAAGACGAGCTACAAGAAAAATTCCTGCTGCTACCATAGTAGCAGCGTGTATAAGAGCCGAAATGGGAGTGGGTCCTTCCATGGCATCAGGTAACCATACGTGAAGGGGAAATTGTGCGGATTTAGCAACTGCACCGAGAAATAATAAAGAGGCACACAGAGTGGCAAATAAAGAATTGACCCCATTATTATGGACTAAGTTATTAACCATTTCGAACAAATCCCGAAATTCTAAACTACCCGTTATCCAATAAAAACCTAAGATTCCTAATAATAAACCAAAATCCCCTATACGATTAGTTACAAAAGCTTTTTGACAAGCACTCGCTGCAACTGGTCGTGTGAACCAAAAACCTATTAATAAATACGAGCACATCCCTACTAGTTCCCAAAAAATATAAATTTGTATTAAATTGGAACTAGTAACTAACCCTAACATAGACGAATTGAAAAAACTTAAATAAGCAAAAAATCTCAAATATCCTTGATCGTGAGACATATAATTGTCACTATAAATAAGAACCATGATTCCGACAGTAGTAATTAGTATTGACATAATAGAAGTAAGTGGATCGATCAAGTATCCGAACTCTAAAGAAAAATCATTATTTATGGTCCAAGACCATAAATATTGATAAATAAAACTTCCATTTATTTGTTGAATAGACAGATTGGCCGAAAATACCAAAGCTATGCTTAGCAACAAGACATTCGGAAAAGCCCATATACGACGAATATTTTTTGTTGCTGTCGGAATAAGCAGAAGTCCAAATCCTATTAACATAGTAACCGGAAGTGGAAGAAAGGGTATTATCCATGCATATTGATATATATGTTCCATAAACAAAATTTGACCTTTATTACTAAAGTGACTTTTTCGGGTAATGGAATGTCTTGTTTAACAGATTCACTACTACTTATAATTCTAATTTAGAATTCTAATTTATTTAATTTGAATATAAATTTAGATTATAAGCAGTGCACTCTGAACTTAATTAATAATATTAAATTACAAACTTAATTAATAGTAATTAATTAATAGTAATTTAAAAATTAAAATTCCCTTTAAAAATTTCTCTTACTTTCTTCTCTTTTTCTTTTTTTTTTTTATTCCTAGTGTTGTGTTATATATATTATGTGATATGTGATGTGCATGTATATGTGTATATATATATGTATATATGTATGTTATAAAATATGTTATGAAAAAACTATTCTCGACGGAATAAGTATAGATAATGAATAAAAAGAACAATCTATTTTGAACAATACATGTCTTTCACATACAACTATAAAAATTAGTAACCTTTTTGAATGGCAGTTCCAAAAAAACGTACTTCTATGTCAAAAAAACGTATTCGTAGAAATATTTGGAAAAAAAGGGGGTATTTCGCTGCAGTAAAAGCTTTTTCTTTAGCGAAATCGGTTTCTACCGGACATTCAAAAAGTTTTTTTGTGCGACAAACAAGTAATAAAGTCTCGGAATAATATAATTTGAATTGACCTGACTCGAAGAACTTCCAAATTTTGATAGATGAATGATTCACATTAATTAATGTATTGTGTTGAATTCCTCAATATAATATTAGTTATAATTAGTTGCTTTGGTATGTAGAATACGAGTTTTTCTGTTTATTGAGGTTTTTTCATAATTCTTTATAGTATATTTTATTCGTGAGATGGTTATTTTTTTCCTATTAATGTATTTTTCATAATAGAAAAATAGAATGAATAAGATTTTCTATTATGAAAAATACAGTATATCTAGAATAGAGATTGAAACTCTTTCTTTAACAAAATTCCCCGGATTTAATACAGTAGAAAAAGGAAAATTCTTAATTCTATGATCCAACGGAGAAAAAAACTATCAAGTTTTAACCATTACGGGGGACTTAGTCTGTAGTACTTATTGTTAAAATTGGGACTACGAGGATACTAACTAAGGATTATTGAAGATAAAAATATAAATTGAAAATTTCAAGTAAAGAAATCTTTATTTATCGATTCTAATCTTTCCTATTTCTAAACTATATGAATCCTTGAGTCTCGACGATTTAACATGAATTGACTATTATTATTTCAAGTAAGCCGCCATGGTGAAATCGGTAGACACGCTGCTCTTAGGAAGCAGTGCTAGAGCATCTCGGTTCGAGTCCGAGTGGCGGCATACTCTAAAAGAGACACAATGGATCCTATAATGTATTTAATTCCCGATTTCAATTCTGTAATGGGACTCCTTTTTATGATATTTGCAACTTTAGAACATATATTAAATCATATCTCTTTTTCGATCATTTCCATTGTAATTACGATTCATTTGATGAACTTTTTAGTCCACGAAATCGTAGGATTACGTGATTCGTCGGAAAAGGGGATAATAGCTACTTTTTTCTCTATAACAGGTTTATTAGTTACTCGTTGGATTTCTTCAGGACATTTTCCGTTAAGTAATTTATACGAGTCATTAATCTTCCTTTCATGGAGTTTTTCCATTATTCATATAATTCCCAAGATACGGAATCATAAAAATTTTTTAAGCGCAATAACCGCGCCAAGTGCCATTTTTACCCAAGGTTTTGTCACATCGGGTCTTTCAACTGAAATGCATCAATCTACAATATTAGTACCCGCTCTACAATCTCAGTGGTTAATGATGCACGTTAGTATGATGTTATTGAGCTATGCAGCTCTTTTATGCGGATCGTTATTATCCGTCGCTCTTCTAGTTATTACATTTCGAAAAAACATCGATATTTTTTGTAAAAACAAGAATTTCTCAATTAAATCATTTTTCTTTAGTGAGATGAAATACTTGAATGAAAAAAGAAGTATTCTTAAGCACACTCCCTTTCTTTCATTTCGAAATTATTACAAATATCAATTGACTCAGCGTTTGGATTATTGGAGTTATCGTGTCATTAGTTTAGGATTTACTTTTTTAACTATAGGTATTCTTTCTGGGGCAGTATGGGCTAATGAAGCGTGGGGATCTTATTGGAATTGGGACCCAAAAGAAACTTGGGCATTTATTACTTGGACTATATTCGCGATTTATTCACATATTAGAACAAATAAAAGTTTTCAAGGTACTAGTTCAGCGCTTGTGGCTTCTATAGGATTTATCATAATTTGGATATGCTATTTTGGGATCAATCTATTAGGAATAGGTCTACATAGTTATGGTTCATTCACATTAACATCTAATTAAATAAAAGTTAAGTTACATGAAAAATACATAAGAACATCGTCCCATATCATATAAAGAAAGTTTTGCGAGTTTTTTTAACCGCTTGATTCCTGTAGTCAAGCGGTTAAAAAAACTTGAGACTTGGGATATAATTGTACAACGAATTTTTTTTTTCCAAATCTGAAAATCAAAGATTTATAAGCCTTTCCATTCTGCCCCATTAACAAAAACTATCTATGAAAATAATTAGATAGGATAGCTTGTGCCTTGTCAACTGATAATGAGAGAACGAAATCAGGATAAATACCAATCCCTATTACGGGTAGAAAGAGACAAATAGAAACAAAGAGTTCTCGTGGCCCAGAATCCGCAAAATTAGAGTATGGAACATTGAATTGCTTGTATCCATAGAACATCTGACGTAACATAGATAATAAATAAATAGGAGTTAATATCATTCCAATTCCCATTACAAAAGTAATTAGTATTTTTGGTATTAAAAGATATTTTGAACTGGTAATTATTCCAAAAAATACTACTGATTCTGCAACAAAACCACTCATTCCTGGCAATGCAAGAGAGGCCATTGAGAAGCTACTAAACATAGTAAATGTCTTTGGCATTGAGATAGATATTCCTCCCATTTCGTCGAGATAAACAAGACGTATTCTATCACAACTCGTTCCTGCCAAGAAAAAAAGTGCAGCACCAATAAATCCATGAGAAAGTATTTGTAAAACGGCTCCATTGAGTCCCATATTGGTTATAGAACCAATTCCTATAATTATGAAACCCATATGAGATACGGAAGAATAGGCTATTCTCTTTTTTAAATTGCGTTGACCGAAAGAGGTTAAAGCTGCATAAATTATTTGCATTGTTCCCACTATTACCAACCATGGAGAAAATATAGAATGAGCATGGGGTAATAATTCCATATTAATCCGAATCAATCCATATGCTCCCATTTTTAATAAGATTCCGGCTAAAAGCATACATGTACTGTAATGTGCTTCCCCATGGGTATCTGGTAACCATGTATGTAGGGGTATAATCGGCAATTTAACAGCATAAGCAATAAGGAAGCCAAAATATAATATTATTTCCAATGTTACAGGATATGATTGATTAGCTAATCTTTCCAAATCTAATGTCGGTTCATTGGAACCATATAAACCCATACCTAAAACTCCTATTAAGAGGAAAATGGAACCTCCCGCAGTGTACAAAATAAACTTTGTAGCCGAGTACAGACGTTTTTTTCCTCCCCACATGGATAAAAGTAAATAAACAGGAATTAACTCTAACTCCCACATAATGAAAAAAAGTAAAAGGTCTCGAGAAGAAAATAATCCTATTTGACCACTGTACATTGCTAACATCAGGAAGTAGAACAATCTGGAATTTCGAGTAACTGGCCAAGCAGCTAAAGTGGCTAAAGTAGTAATAAATCCTGTCAGTAAAATGGGTCCTATGGAAATTCCATCAATTCCCAGTCTCCAGTGAAAATCAAAAATATTTATCCATTTGGAATCCTCCTCCAATTGGATTAATGGGTCGTCCAGTTGGAAATGATAACAGAATACATAGGTCGTTAGAAGGAGTTCTAATAAGCATATACAAATAGTATACCACCTAAATACCTTATTTCCTCTATGAGGGAAAAAGAAAATTGAAGAACCTGCGAATATCGGAAAAACAACAAGTATTGTTAACCAAGGAAAATAACTCGTGATAAAGACAAGATACGTTTTGACCAGAAAAACCCGTGCTCGGAGTAATATAATAAATATATTTTAATTTTCTCGAGTACGGGCTTTTGTCGGTAAAGAGGAATCAAACGATTCAAGTGGAGTTTTTTGTAACGTATCAATAAGATAGACCCATGCTGCGAGTTGTTTCATGCCATAAATAAACACGGACACTCAAAAAATCTGTTGGGCAAGCGGATTCACATCTTTTACAACCTACACAGTCCTCGGTTCTTGGCGCGGAAGCAATTTGTTTAGCTTTACATCCATCCCAAGGTATCATTTCTAATACATCTGTGGGGCAGGCCCGTACACATTGAGTACATCCTATACATGTATCATAAATTTTTACTGAATGTGACATTGGATCTATAAATTCCAGTTTTGAACATTAAAAATTTTCGATCTGGTAAAATCAGTAGTAAATGATCAATTTATATTGTAGACACCAGATGAATCAATGGTTTATCAAAATTTGAAGAATTAATATATTTATAAATCTGTTGATGGGAAAGGTCCAAGAGACTTTGATTTACGTTTCAACAACTATAATCATATGAATCGCACATACGAATTCAAATTGGCCAACAAATCATCAATATTTCAATATTAATATATTCTTATATTAATATAAGAATATATATATTTCATATATTTTATGTTTTTATTTATATGATGATTATGACTTCAACAAATTCGATTGATTGATACGAGTTGATTTTCTGTTACGATGAATCGACGAAACAATAGCTAGCCCAATAGCTGCTTCAGCGGCTGCAATGGCTATAACAAAGATTGAGAAAATGTCTCCTTTTAATTGGCGACTATCAAATAGATCAGAAAATGTTACGAGATTGATATTAACCGAATTTAGTATAAGCTCAAGACACATAAGTGCTCTAACCATATTTCGACTTGTGATCAATCCATAGATACCGATAGAAAATAAATAAACACTCAAAAAAAGTACATGTTCGAACATCATTGACTAATTCTCCATCAATCTCGATTTATTTCAATATGAACAACAATTGAACCGATTCAATTGATTAAAATCAAATAGACAATTACAGAACAAAAAAAGTTATTGGCAGTAGATTTCACTAAAACTTTAAATCTTTTGATTTTTTTATTTGATTTAGAATTTATAATTCTAAGAAATTTTTTTAATCATTAAGTATTTAATTTATTATTGACGTGCCATAGTAATTGCACCTATCAAGGAAACTAAAAGAATTATAGAAATGAGTTCAAATGGAAGATAAAAATCTGTTGATAAATGAATCCCAATTTGTTGAACGTTACTTATTAGGTCCTGTTCTATAATTTGGTTTGATCTTGTAGTCCAAATAATTCCGTACCATGACGTATCTAGGATAGTAGTAATTAGTGAAAAAATAATACTTGTGCAAACCAGTGAAGTGACCCCATCTCCCACAGTCCAAATATAGGAATCATTGGAATATTCTGAACCCTTCATGAACATCACAGCAAATATAATTAAGACATTTATGGCTCCTACATAAATAAGGAGCTGTGCGGCAGCGACAAAATAGGAGTTTGATGTAATATAGAATAAGGATATGCAAACAAGAACCAATCCCAATGAAAAGGCAGAATAAATTGGATTTTTAAGTAATACTACTCCCAGACCTCCTAATATAAGAACTAATCCCAGAAATACTACAAGAATATCATGTATTGGTCCAGGTAAATCCATTATGTATAAATAAGAGATAAAAAGACGAAATATTTCATGACCTTACTAAATGGTCCAGGAAAGGAAAAGGGGTTACCTTATTTTTTTTTCTTGTATATGATATGTTCCTAATTGAATTAAATCTTAATGTGGATTAATGTAGATATAATTATTGGACCAATCCCACCTTTTTATCTCAAAGAATAAAGAATAGTTGGAATTGTATATCGAAACCAGTATGAAAAATATATTTTATTCTCAATTTAAATCAAAGAATGCTTCTCAACAGTTATTACTTAATTATTTGTAATTATTGACCAACCAAAAAAAAGCCTAGATCCTTTATATCAAAAAAATCTTAGTAATCGGTAATCGTCCTTGAATCAAGGGATTTATCTATTTTGATTTGAGTCGAATTCATAATTGTTTGAATTGTGTAATCTCCGATTATTGACATTGGTAACCGACCCAAAGCAATTTGATTATAATTCAATTCATGACGATCATAAGTAGAAAGTTCATATTCTTCAGTCATTGATAAACAGTTTGTTGGACAATACTCGACACAGTTGCCACAAAATATACAGACCCCGAAATCAATACTATAATTAAGCAATTGCTTCTTTTTAATATCTTTTTCAAATCTCCAATCCACAACAGGTAGATCTATGGGGCATACACGAACACATACTTCACAAGCAATACATTTATCAAATTCAAAGTGGATTCGACCACGGAAACGTTCTGATGTGATCGATTTTTCATAAGGATATTGAATAGTTACAGGTAAACGATTTGTATGAGATAAAGTAATTATGAAACTTTGACCGATGTACCTTGCAGCTCGTATTGTTTGTTGACCATAATTCATGAACCCGGTCACCATGGGGAACATATTGTAGATATCCATGAATAAATTGATGTTTTTTTCTCTTGTTTGAGAGCGGTTATGAATCTAGAATATCTTTATTGTATTTTCTTAATTTATAGTGAAACAAGTTGGGAGGAGGTTGTCAATAATAGATTACCTAGAGAAATAGGTAAAAGAAATTTCCACCCAAGATTTAATAGCTGATCCATTCTCATCCTAGGTAAAGTCCATCTTGTTGTGATAGGAATGAACAGAAACAAATAAGCTTTAGCTAATGTAATAAATATACCAATTGTCATTCCAAAGACTCCGGCCATTTTCTCTATTCCGAAAAGTTCGGGAATGGGTATGTACGGAATAGAGAAATTCCACCCACCTAAGTAAAGAACTGTTACAAATAATGAAGAAACTAATAAATTCAGGTAAGAAGCAAGGTAAAATAAAGCATATTTGATACCTGAATATTCGGTTTGATAACCTGCTACTAATTCTTCCTCTGCTTCTGGTAAATCAAAGGGTAATCTCTCACATTCTGCTAAAGAAGAAATTATAAAAACTATAAATCCTATAGGCTGACGCCACAGATTCCATCCTGCAAAACCATATTTGGACTGTGCCTCAACTATATCAACCGTACTTGAACTGTTAGATAATCATAGTCGATAATAACATCACTGTTCGTATCGCTATTCCAAAACCGTACATGAGACCTCAGCTTCATACGGCTCCTCTATGGCCACAAAAAAATGTAAGGACTTCGACTTGTTTGGTATTATCACCATCTTTGGAAGTTAAATAGAATAAAGATACATTAGAGAGTCCAAAATTAGACCAATGGAATTCTGTCTGCTAGAATAAAAATAAGATGCTTCTGAATTGATCTTATCCCTTATAATGAAAATGTCTCTTTGTTCGGTAATAACTTAATCCTTCAATAAAATACTCGTTATATCAATAAATATCTTATATCAAAAAATATAAAGAATTAGGCATTAGTTTATGAATCATGATTAGAATTCCATAAGTATAGATTAGATATGGATAGATAAAATCAAAAAGAAATGAGGATTTTATTGTTATTCATTAATTTTTCTCATTCTATTCTTGTATTACATTTTATTTCTTTTGTTCCTGTTCTTCTTTCCCCAAATAGGGTTTCCCCGAAGAGGGCATGGCGTGGTAATTCTTAAAAAAAAAAATAAAGATATTCAATACATTCAACCTTTTTCCTTCATTTTTAAGGGAGATAGAAAATCAAAGTTCATGTTTCAACGAATCACACGTAGAGATATTGATAACACACATAGAGTTAACGGTATTTCATAACTAATAGATTGAGCGGCAGCTCGTAGACCACCTGAAAAAGAATATTTATTATTGGATCCATATCCTGACATAAGAAGCCCAATAGGAGAAATACTTGAAACGGAAATCCATAATGAAACACCTATACTGAGATCCGCTAAAACAAGGCGATACCCAAAAGGAATTACTAAATAGCTTAATAGAATTGATATGACCGCTATAGACGGTCCGACACTAAACAAACTAATATCTCCTCTAGATGGTAAGAGGTCCTCCTTAAAAAGTAGTTTGGTCCCATCCGCTAGGGCTTGAAGAATTCCCAATGGACCCGCATATTCAGGTCCAATACGTTGTTGTATTGCTGCGGATATTTTTCTTTCTAACCACACAATTACTAGTACCCCTATTGTAATTCCCAATATAAGGGCTAAAATGGGGACAAAAAGCCATATGAGTCCATAGACTTCTTTTAAGAATTCCGATCTCGAAAAAGAATTGATAGCTTGTACTTCTTCCGTATCAATTATCATTTCAACGATCAACTTCTCCCATAATGATATCTATACTACCTAGTATCGTCATGATATCAGCCAATTTCATTCTTTTAACTAGTTGAGGAAGAATTTGCAAATTGATGAAACCGGGCGGACGAATTTTCCATCTCCAAGGAAAAACACTACTATCCCCTATCAAATAAATTCCTAATTCTCCTTTCGGGGCTTCCACTCTCGCATAAAGTTCTTGTTTCGACAATTCAAAATTAGGGGAAAGTTTTTTAGAAATAAATCTATACTCAAAATTATTCCATTCGGAATTTTTTGCTCTATCAAAGCGTCGAACTTCTAAATTTTCATAGGGTCCTCCAGGAATTCCTTCTAGAGCCTGTTGAATCATTTTTATGGATTCCCTCATTTCACCAATTCGTACTAAATAACGAGCTAATGAATCTCCCTCTTTTTGCCATTGGACTTCCCAATCGAATTTATTGTAACATTCATAACGATCAATTTTACGAAGATCCCATTGGATTCCAGAAGCTCGTAACATTGGTCCTGATAAACCCCAATTTATTGCTTCCTCTCCGCCAATAATGCCCACTCCCTCAACTCGTTCCAAAAAAATGGGATTTCTCGTAATAAGTTTTTGATATTCAACAACTCCTGTTAAAAAATAATCGCAGAAATCCAAACATTTATCTATCCACCCATAAGGTAAATCAGCAGCTACTCCTCCGATACGGAAATAATTATGCATCATTCGCATGCCTGTGGCAGCTTCGAATAGATCATATAGTAATTCCCTCTCTCTGAAAATATAGAAAAAGGGGGTCTGCGCACCGATGTCCGCCATAAAAGGGCCAAGCCATAACAAATGAGAAGCTATACGACTCAGCTCTAGCATAATTACTCTAATATAACTGGCCCTTTTAGGTACTTGAACACTTTCCAATCGTTCTGGTGCATTTACTGTTATTGCCTCTGTGAACATAGTAGCTAAATAATCCCAACGTGTTACATAAGGCAGATATTGTATAATTGTTCGATTTTCCGCGATTTTTTCCATCCCTCTGTGTAAATAGCCCAATATGGGTTCACAGTCAATAACATCTTCACCATCGAGAGTAACGATCAGTCGAAGAACACCATGCATTGATGGGTGATGGGGGCCCATATTTACTATCATGAGATCTTTTCTTGTAGCCGGTACAGTCATATCTTTTCTTCCTTAATTCATTATTCCATGAATTTCTCAAAATGAGGTTCATCAAAATGAAAAATATAATAACTACTAATAAAAGATAAAAGAAATTCAAACGAATCTCAAAATTAACGAGTTTTTGGCTCTCGAATATTCAACTGACCAATTAATTTCTTATAACGTACTCTATTTTTCTTTGACAAATAAGCCAGCAGTCGTTGGCGTTTTCCCAAAATTTTTCGTAGACCTCTTTGCGATAAAAAATCTTTTTTGTGTAATTCCAAATGGGAAGTAAGTTTCCGTATCTTATTGGTGAAACTGAATACTTGAAATTCAACAGATCCATTATTTTCCTCTTTTTTTTCTTGTGGAATAGCTGAGATGAATGAGTTTTTGACCATAAAAAACAAAATTTTTATCTTTTTTTTTTTCTTTTTTTCCGTGGATTTTACAGATCAGGAAAAATAAGAATTTTATTATGTCAGTTCTTTTAATCTAGTACACACAAAAATTTTGACTTATTCATATACTACTTTTTTATTTTATCCAAATCAAACTGAAAATTTGATTTGGATAGAAGGGATGATACATTTTATTCATGAAAGAGAATAATTTCTTTGTACCTAAAAAATTCCACTGATTTATTATTTATTATTATTAGATCTAATTTAATTGATATGATACGTCATTAAATTAGTATCATGTACCAAAATGTAACACGGCATGCACATATATCTTTTGGCTTTCATCTATTGAATATGTCACTCAATATCAATATATAGTAAATATATCATTAACTAATTCTGAATTGTGGATACATATGTATCCTTGACATACTGAAACGACTGCCATTATTAGTATCAAACCAATAGCGATTCATACAAGCTAAATCTTCTAATCGGCAGTTGGGCCAAAGAAAGAATTTGAATTTAATGAATTTATTTGCATCTGTATTAAGATGCTTGTCTTTATTCAAAAATGGTTCATATTTTTTACTGTTTTTTATGGTGTTTTCATTGCAAAATACAAATATTGGATTTCTATCCACAACATTCCAATTCCTGTAATTGAAACAAATTAGAATTCTCAATTCTCTACGACGTCTAGGAGATAGAATATTTTCCGGAACAAGGAAATCATAGTAATTTGTGTTTCCATTCACAAGCATATTGTTGTGTCGTACAATAGATACATCAAAATTCTTCTTATCGGCATATCTTTTTTTTATGCCCTTTCCATTAGTTTGACGTTTACTTTTATCGACCAAGGAAATACCTATGGTTTGATATATAAGAAATTCTCCATGCCTTTTTCTAGATAGACGAATTGGTTCGATAATTAGTATTCCCTTTTTTATCAATTCTATAAGAGTTAGATCCTTCTGGATTAGCATTACATCCAAAAGCATCTCTCCTCTTTGAATCGAGGATATAGCAATTTCTGTTGGATTTATCAGTCTAAGTAGAAGACAATATACCTTGATATTATTGATTATTCTTTGATTCAATGGGTCATCCCACCTTAATTGAAAAAGGAAATATTTTTGCAGGAAAAAATCTAGTTCCGCTTCCTTTTCGCTCTTGGGTTGTTTTTTCTTTTTACCCCTTTTAATGTTTGATCCCGTGTAATCCTCTTCAATATCTTTTTTTTTGTTTTGTTCTCGTGGATCTGATACAATATGTTCTTGGCCTTGTTGTTCTTTCTTTTCTTTTTTTTCGTTGGAATTTTCTATTTCTAATTCAAGATATTCTTTTTGATTCGATGATATAGGAAGATTCGTTTTTTTATTTACGTTTATTTTTTCACTTTGACTAATATTTTCATAGAAATGCAAATGAAAAAGAAGAGATTTTATTGGGATGATCCACGGTTTAATCTTATATGAATCAAAGAGTAGCACAAATTCTGGGAATAACCAGGGTTCTGGATTTGATATGGTACGATATAACTTTTCTTGATTCATACCCATCCAATCAAAAAAAACACTTTTTTGATCTGATGGGCTAATTTCTTGATGAATCGTCAAATCAGAAATCTTTTTTTTTTCTATTTTTTGATAATTATTAGTTTTAGCCTTAATATTTTTATTAATCTTGGTGTCAATATGTGTATTAGTCCAGGACTCAATGTTTATATTTTTTCTAAGACGAAAATGGAGAATTCTACAATCCAAATATTTTCTATATAGATTTTTTTCCGTATCAATAATATATCCTTTTTCTAGGTAATCATTAATAACTATACTTATCAATATATAAAATGATTGGGGTTTCAGTGTATTGAAATTATATGGAATTTTTTGGTCTTCGTTTACTCGTAATGTTGATCCATAAATATATGAGTCCTTCTTATCTTCATAATTTATATATCTAGATGATAAAAGATCATATCTGTAGTTTTTTTTCCATTTTTTTTCTTTTTTATATAAATCCAATTTCATTGAGTCTTTATTTAGGATCGTACGGCGTTGATTGATTCTATTTCGCCATTTTTTCGGTACTAATTGAGACCATTTGGTCTGAGATAAATTGTATTGATAATGACTTCTTAACCAGTTTTTCCATTTATTTATTCTAGACTTATTAATTTTCTTATGCCTTGATTTGGAATCAAATATTCCTCGTGTTATACAAAAATCCTTGATTATATCCTTAATAAAAGAATAGGTACCGTGATCTTGAAGTACGGATCTCAAATGATATTTGTTAAATAATTGGGTTTGTGATAATTTGTAAAATACATATGCTTGGGACAAAGAAGATAAGTCACAATAAATGTTTGAATTTTTTTTACTAATGTTATTATTCGAAAACGACCTTTTTATAGTTGAAATAAAGCTCGTTGTATTTTGATTTGTTTCATCAATTATTTTTTGATTTGTTTCATCGTTGTAAACGGATTTATTCATTATTTGTTTTTTTGAATCAAAAAAAAGTTGTGCATTGATTCTAAAAATGTTAATGGTACATAGCAAGATATTCATGTATATTTTTTCAATGAAAGATTTCAAAAAATAATGTGATTTACGTATTAATCGGATATTTTTTTTTTTGATTATTTGCCAAATATCTTTCTGTGATTCCGATCTTTTATCATCAAAAATTAAAGTTATTCTTTTCTTGTCTTTTGTGATTTGTTCTATTTGATTCCTGATTGTGATTGTTTTATCAGTAAGGTCTTTCATTTTTTTTTCTATAAGTGAATAATTTGCCGAATTCATGGATCGAATTCGAACGGCTGATTCTCGGATAATCTTATTATTTTTTTTTGAATCTTTTCCATTTTTATTCAGTTCATATACTTTCACCCTCCCCAATTTAAATAAGAAAATTGGGTTTATTTTTGCAAATTCCCTTATTATTAGTTTTATAGCTAGAACTATTTTGATGACCCATTTTGTTTTTTCTTTTAAAACTTTTAGAAACCCTTTTCCTTTTTCTTTTAAAACTCTTAGAACTAGAAAAATTGTATTTTTTACTTTTCTCATTTTTTTTTCGAGTTCTTTCCAAACGGGTTCAAAAAAAGAAGGTCGGTTTCGGGGAGAACCAAAAGGAAGTTCCGCTTCCATTCCCCAGACTGTTAAAAAACAAAAATTGTCTTTTTTTTCCCTTTTCTTCATTGGATCTCTATAATGAGATTGTACTTTAGATTTTCGCCAAGGTTTCAGACAGAAAGGAAATAGAATCTTTATCTGAATACCGTCTGTTAACCAATTTTTAGGGAATTCCGTTTCTGATAATTGAACACCATTATAGGTGCATTTAACATGCATTTCTTTTTTCCATTCCTTAAAATCCTCGTACCACTCGGGGAATTGAAATAATAACATACGACCAATATTTTTAGCTATTATCAATAAGGGCAATACAATATGTTTTCGAAAAAAAGATTGAGTTACTAACATCGAGCCCCTTATTACTTGAGTAAATATAAAGGTATCCCAAGCTTCTGATATTGCTATCCGTTCATTTTCCTTTTTTTTCTCCTTTTCTTTTGTCTCTTTCTCCTTAAAATCAGAAATTTTAAATTCCGGTTCTCTCCCCGACCAATTCCTAAAAAGAATATTTCTCATTTTAGAGATATAAAAAGAAGAAAAAAAAAATGTTTTGTCTATTCGATCCAAAAAAAGTGGAGAATGCACGTTTGCTTGAAACATATCCCAAGTAACTGTTTTTCGTCTTTGGGCACGCATGGATCCCTTGATTATACCACGACGAAAATCTGATTGTTGTGAGTAACGTGTCAAAGACAACTCTTCCGCTTGATCACTATTACTAGTAGTATTCTCACTAGCACTAGTAATAGAATTGGCACTTCCATCGTTATCGGTATAAATTACTACTTTTTTAGCTTTTCTTGAACGAATCTCATGATCCTCCGCCGATTCTTTATCATTTTCTTCCTCTTCTTCTTCCAGATCATGGGTTAATTTGTATGACCACCGAGAAACCCTTTTACTGATTTCTTCCATTCCAATCGATTTCTTTTTATTTAGAATTGTTCTTTGATCATTTGGATTAGTTGTAATTACATCGAATAAAAATTTCAAAGATTTTGTT